GGATTACTTGTTAATGGCTGATCAAGTTTGATAGATTCACCTTCTGAAACAAGAAGTTCTGGTCCTGGAGGTATAATATCAATCACTTCACGCCCATCCAATGCATCCACTATAGTTATTTCGTATCCCCCTTTTTCTTTTCGTATGATTTTTTTTACCATACCTGCTGCTGTAGCATTATACACATTATTATTACTCTTGCTCCCGTCAAGATAAATCTGACCCCTTCCCCTGTTCCCGCCTACGTATATAGGATATTTTAAGAAATGAACATCTCTCTTAGTAGTGGGATCCGGGGAAAGAATAGGAAAGGTGATTTCATTATATTTCTGACCAGGAACAGGGCCTACCACAAGAATATTTTTTTTTGTAGGGCGATAGTTTTGAAAAGACAGATTGCCTATCTTCTCTTTAATCTCAGGCGAAATACGATCGGGGGGTGCCAATTCAAAACCTTCCGGTAAAATAAGAACAGCCCCCACATTCAAAGCTCCCTTTTTACCATTAGCAAGAACTTGTTTCACTTGCATATCATAAGGAATTCGAACAACTGCTTCAAATACAGTATCAGGAAGTACCGCTTGTGGAACCTCAATATCCACGGGCTTATTAGCTAAATGGCAATTGGCACAGACAATACGACCGGTTGCTTCTCGGGGATTTTCATAACCCTGCTGTGCAAAAATTGGATATGCATTTGAAATGGGTGCTCGAATTATTATATATATCATGATCGATATGGAAATGGATCGAGTAATCCTTTCCTTTATACAAGAAAAAGCATTTCTATTTTGCATGGTCTAATCATTGATCCTGAAAATTTCTACAATAAGATTAGGTAGGTCACTCGCATAGTTCCCTATCCAAGGTGGGGAACCCCCTTTTTAATTTAAGGGGGTTAAAAAGAAGGGAAAAAGAAAAGTTATTTTCTTTTTAGCTAAAAAACTTTAAATTAAAATTGGATAAGTGAATCATTTTTTCAGTCAATCATTCATTGAATGATAAATCACTACAAGTGATGGAGATACGCGATTTAAATAACGGAAAATAAAATATTTTAAAATTGTATCTAAAATGACTGGAAAAGTGGAAACAAGACCAGATATAATTTGATCATTTTGAGCAAATCCAAAATCTTTATAGACAAAACCAATCACTAATTCCCAACCATGGGTTGAATGAAATCCTATACATAAATCAGTTAATAGAAGAATAGAAAAAGCTTTTATTGTGTCACTTAAATTATATATAAATTCTCGAACCAAAGAGTTAATAAGAACAAGTTCTTGATTACCAAGAATAGAATAACCGCTTAGAATAAAGAAACAAATTATATTTGTCGAGAAGTGCAAAATCGTATTCATACGATCTTCGTTGTGCGTTTTAATTAATTGGATTGTTTCTTTATAGATTCCAGTACGAAGGTTTTGTAGATGTGTTTCCGGACATTCCTTTAACATGTCATCTAAGAAAAACAGTTCTTCAAATTCTATGAATTTTTTTAGAATACTCTTTTCTTTAATATCATTCAAGAAAATTTCGGATTGCCTAGTATTCCACCAATTAATAAACCAAGATTCGAGACTTTTCTTAAATGTGAAAGAGATACACCAGGGCAAAAAGACTATAGATGTAAGATATAGAAGGGGAATGAATGTTTTCTTTTTTGTCATTTTTCGTCTTTAATGAACTCAACTTCATCTCATTCGTCAACTCTATATGATAATAACCTTTCTATCAAGCATAAGCTCTATTACAAGTCATAGAGCTTATAGATAAATCTATATTCTATTCTCTCATTTTTTTTACTTTCAGTTCGGGAGTTAGTCCTTGCCTTGTTTAATTTAGAAAAAAGAATAGATAAATCGAATAAGAAATTGAAAGTCAATTCAAATGAAGAAAAAAAATTTTGTTTCGAAAGGATATCAATTGCTAAGATTCGAAGAAAAAATTATTACTTTTTATGAATACACCAAGGAGCACTTCGGGTTAGGAATATAATAGTCGGATTTCGAAATCAAATAACGTCCCATCTATAAAAATTGAAATATTTTGAAAAAAACTTTTTTTTTTTCAAAATATTTCAATAGGTACACCAAATAAATAGGACAATTCTTAAGCTTTTTGTGCAATTTAATTTCTAGTTAAGTCCAATTCTCATCAGTAAAAAAGTGGTACACCCAAAAATACAGATAATTCGCCAGCTTTATGTGCAATTTCTGACCCACTCAAATTATCTTCAATACGAGTCAAGGGAATAAACCCCTGTTCTATGGTTTCCAGATAAACGATACTCTCATAAGTAAGGGTACGAGTAAAAATACCCCCTTCTTTAACTCCTGTTATTATTCTGATGGATTGAAGCTCGTTCATAGGTATTTCGAGAATAATACGACGATTTTTTCCAGGAAATCCCCAACGAACAAAACGTACTTTTTTCTCTTTTTTATTGAAGATATCATAACCACCACCTACATCCCACAAAATAATCGACCACAAATAAAAACTAATAAAGAGACCCCCGATTCCATAAAAAGCCATCGTGGCCCCTTGTGGAATAAATGGAAAATAAATAAAGTCCGGAATAAATGGAAAATCACAAATTTCCTCAGAAACAAAGAAAAAATCCATACCAAGATAACTGGAAATTGCAACCAACAATAACCCCAATGAACCTAAAAAAATGATAAAGGCCCAAAAGAAATTGCTTAGTTTTCGAGACTCTGTCATAGAATATACCAGTACATATTTTGAGCGAAATACTATACCCATTACCCCCCTTTTTTTGAATTTAGTATTCTAATTAGTATTATAATTGGGGAATAAAAAACCCCAGAATTTGACTTTGTTTTCTTTGTTTCTAAAGTAACTTCCATCAACAGGCATTACTTTAATGTAAACCTTTAGGAGGAATTCATCGAATTGCTTCCATATCTAAAAAAAATATATGATATTTGTCCCTACTGATCGTATCTAAAAAATCTTGTTTTTTTGAATATGAAGAAATAAAGAAGCCATTGCAATTGCCGGAAATACTAGTCCTACTAGAGGAACAAAAATGGAAGGAAAGTTTATCATAAAATGGGTACCTCGATTTACTATTTGTACCTTATATATATTAATATATTATTCTTTTTTTTTTTCTTTTTTTCTTTTTTTATTCTTATTTATATTATTATATAAAGATAGTCTATAATCACTAGAATTCCTATATATTTATACTTAGTATATAGGAATTCTAGTGATTATAGCTAAGCCAATATATATATCATAATATACCCTTTTCTTATTCAAAGAATTTTTGGCTATGCCTTATCATTTTTAGTCAAAGAAAAGAAATTATGGAATTGAAATAACTCACTCAGAACCCCCTTTAAAAGATTACGCGGTACGATTGAATCAAATAAGCCCTTATGGAATAAATATTCAGCTGCTTGTGAACCTTCGGGTACTGCCTTATTCAATGTTTGTTCAATTACTCTTTTACCAGCAAATGCAATATAAGCATTTGGTTCGGCAATAATGATATCCCCCAACATGCCAAAACTAGCTGTCACCCCACCAGTAGTGGGAGATGTAAGTATGGATACATAGAATAACTTTTTATTTGTTTGATAATCATATAAAGCAGAAGAGATTTTAGCCATTTGCATCAAGCTCAAACTTCCTTCTTGCATACGCGCTCCTCCGGACGCACATACCAGAATAAGAGGTAAAAGTTGATTGGTAGCATATTCTACCAAACGGGTGATTTTCTCACCTACTGCGGATCCCATACTGCCCCCCATAAACTGAAAATCCATAATTCCAATTGCTACAGGAATACCATTTAGTTGACCTGTACCTGTTTGAACAGCCTCAGTTAATCCTGTTTTTCTTTGATAAGAATCAATACGATCTTTATAAGGTTCCTCTTCTGAATGAAATTCAATGGGATCCAGAGAAACCATGTCTTCATCCATAGGATTCCAAGTACCCGAATCAATCGAAAGTTCGATTCTATCTGAACTGCCCATTTTCAAATGATATCCACAGTGTTCACAAATATTCATTTTGGATTTAAAAAATTTTTTATAATTTAATCCATAACAATTTTCGCATTCAATCCACAAATGCTTATATTTTTGACTTTCATCGAGATTATTAGAACTTTCTCCTATAGTGGAATCACTATCATTTGTATCATTCGTACTAGTTTTTATACTAGAACTAGAATTATCGTTTTCACTACAATTTCTGCCCTTACCAAAAATGTAACTATAAAAATAACTCTCATTGTATTTGTCAATATCACCTAAAACGAAACTATCAATACAGATTTGAGAATGAAGATAACTATCAATGCAACTATTAATATTATTGTTCCAACTAAATTGAGTATCATACATGTAATGATCATCATCATTCTTAGAAACAGTATTAAGATAGCTAGAAAAAAAACCTTCCTGTTCACTTAGAAAAGAATGATCATTGTTAATCCCCAAAGTTTGATTTTCAATATCTAAATAGATGGAATAACTGTTCCTCTTATTATCCCTAACTAAAAAAGTTTTATCAGATAGGAAATCCTGGATGTTACTGGCACCTACTAAATAATCAAAATAACTGTAATTAGAATTGTCACTATCATTCCAACTATGAATTTTTTTATCTATATCGGTTAAAATTTTGGGGTCTTCGCTTAGACTGGTATTTTCAATAGGACCAAGCCTATCCATTGATTTACTTAATTCACATCTGTATTCTAACTTCCTATTAAACAACATAGAATTGAACCACCATTTTTCCATAGAGTTTTCCCTCTATTTACATAAAAATATAATGGATGTATAGTCATTGGATGAAGAATAAAATAATAGAAATATTTAATTTTGAATATTCTATCTCATGTATTTACTATAAAAAATGTATATAAATCAAATAACTAGGATTAGTAACTGAAAATAATAAAGAGCGAGTGGTTATTAAAAATAAATGATAATAAAATAAAAAAGAATAAGAAAAAAAAAAAAAATCACCTCATTGGGGGTAATCTATTTATAAGTCCAATTACTTCATTTAGTGACTATTTTTTTTTTTTTGCTTTTTCCTATATTCTATCTTTTATCTCTATACATTTTTTCATTTTGTTTTGAAGATCGATGAAAATTTCATTTATTTTTCTGGCTATAGAAAACTACATTCTATCATTCTATATAAACAACAAGAAATAATAAAAATTAGGTATGAATAGAACAAGAGAGCGGGGGGATAAAAGAGAAAAGAGTTTTATAAATATATATACAAGTCATCCGCACCCCCCTTGTTTATTTCATTAATTGAATTTCGTTTGTTGATTCAAGCTAAGTTCCATAAAAACACCTGCCCTTTTTGAAATATCCTGAACAGTTCCTGTAGGTTGAGCGCCTCGTTCAAGGAAATATAGAATAACAGGAATATTTAAATAGGTTTGATTCTTTATTGGATCATAAAAACCCACTTTCCGAAGATCTCTTCCCTCTCTTCGGGATCGAACATCGATTGCAACGATTCGATAAACGGCTCATTGGGATAGATATAGATAAATAATACACCCCCCCTAGAAACGTATAAGAAGTTTTATCCTCGTACGGCTCGAGAAAATCAAAAATTATATGTATGTAGAAAATTATGATGTCAAATAGATCAATAAAATCATCAAATCAATTAAACTATGACTTAAGTATTTTTCTTTCGTATTTTCTTTCTGAAAATAAAAACTCCTCATATTTATAACCCCATAACTCAAATAGGATAATTCTCAAATAACTAAAAAGAAAACAAAGCCTTTAGTAGCTAATTTCATTTATTGAGTGGTCTCTACTCCCCTTTCTTGTCCGTGTTTCGTTTCTTTAGAATTTATTTTTTAGAATTTTTGATAATAGAATTGATGAGACAATTTGAAAATGGTATTTACTTGTTCCATGATCTTTTAGCTTTTCTTTGAATCATTGGGTTTAGGCATTACTTCGGGAATCTTAAATCTTTTCAAAAATGGCAGCAACATACCATTTTTTCTCTCTCTGAAAGAATCATACAAATAGAAGGTTAATTCCTGCGGATACGCTTTGGATCAAAACAGTTTTACTAATTCCAACCATTTTTTTTGAACCTTGCTCAAATTGGATCCTTTCGATTTTTCTATCAAATCAAAAATATACTTACGAAGTTTTTCTAACTTATTAATTTTCACTAACCTTAGATACTTGCCCCTGAGAAATGAATAAACTCGAGCTCCATCATGTACTATTTACATCATCAACTCCTTTCCCGTCCCCAAAACAATAAGTTCTAGTGGAACAGAACAAACGATGTCGAGTCAAGAGCATGTTCATTTCTCTATACTAGAAAAAATGGCGGATGTAAGAATCCACAGCTAATCTAATCATGTCTTTCAAGTCGCACGTTGCTTTTTACCACATCGTTTCAAACGAAGTTTTACCATAACATTCCTTTAGCTTGGATCCAGTATGTAATTGATTCAATTATGGAATCGTGAATAGTCATTGATTCAATCGATACATAATAATCTATCCTTTTTACGTCTCGGTTTTTCTTCTATATAAGAAAAACTTTTTTTAAAGTAAAGACGTAAATTAAAATTAACTCGGTATTGTATCAATATATTTTCTACTCTATTTTTAGAATTTGTAAAGTAGAAAAATGGGAATTTAAAAATATTAGAAAAAAAAAAAGAAAAATAAATATGAAAAAATTATAAAATTATAATAGATATATATAATGAAATGATTACATTAAAACAACAATTACACAAAAAAGAAAGTAAAAAAAAAACTCGACTTGTTTTTGAATCTACCTATTCGAAAGCAAGTCGATTTAGATTAGAGACGAATAATTCAAAAAAGGGGAGATAATTTAAATTCTGATATACAATCTGTATTCCAATATGATATACATTATAAATGGATATGCTCTGGGACGGAAGGATTCGAACCTCCGAATAGCGGGACCAAAACCCGTTGCCTTACCACTTGGCCACGCCCCATTTTCGATTTTACACTAATAAACACTATTATTGATATTGGTTGTTCGTCAATTCCAGTTCAAAAATTTCTATAGAAAAATTTGTTGCTAGTATTTTTATATGCGTATCTACATATCTATCTATATCTATCTATATCTATATATAGATAGGATAAGACTAAATTTATTGATCATTACGTACAATTCAATTAAGATATTGTATAGAAGTAAGATTTCTTCGATTTTTTTATTTCAGAATAAAAAGATTTTGAACTGGATAAGTTCAAATCAAAGAAGGATTTTGGAAGGTTTTATCTTATTTGATTCATTTTTTTTTAGTTTGATTCCATTTTTTTTAGTTTGATTCATAAATTAATATTAATTTTCATTTTTATTGTATTTTATATATATATAAAATACAATAAAAATGAAAATTCTAATTCAAAAAAAAACAAAAATAATTTTTATTTTCTTAAAGAACAAAATGTTTGTTATGCTTAATATCTTTAATTTGGTCTGTATTTGTATTCACTCCGTCCTTTATTCAAGTAGTTTTTTCTCGGCGAAATTGCCCGAAGCCTACGCTTTCTTGAATCCAATTGTGGATATTATGCCAGTAATACCCGTACTCTTTTTTCTTTTAGCTTTTGTTTGGCAAGCTGCTGTAAGTTTTCGATGAGATCTGTAATTTGAGTAATGTCTTAAAAAAAATTCAGAATTTATCAGAAAACTAAAATTCGAACATTTTAACAATTTATAAGATCAAATAAGTCTTACAGTGTGAATTATCGATTCCAATATTGACATTTTAGGATATATACGAAAAAATACGGAACATATCATCATCTACGTTTTGCCAATTGAGAAATCCTAATCCTATTATTCGATTTAAGCCCATTACCAATATAATACCTAGATTACAGATATGAAAGAGGATTTTTGGTAAAAGTAATTATTGATAATTTGTAATAAAAGACTCGACTCTTACTACAAATCCATTTTCGAAACTTATCTTATATATCCTCAAAAAAACTTCATTTTTTAGAAACTTAGTATTAAAAGAAACAAAATGTGTTGTAATATAAGAGAATCTATTCTCTTTCTTTGTCGTTTTTTAATTATCTTGGAGATTTTATAATGCTTACTCTAAAACTATTTGTTTACACGGTAGTGATATTCTTCGTTTCTCTTTTCATCTTCGGATTCCTATCTAACGATCCGGGACGTAATCCAGGGCGTGAAGAATAAGAAAAAAAGTGGATTCTGTGTTTTTCTTGCTTGTGCTGGATTTTGAAATATTTTTAGGATTTTCTCTATTTTAACATCTTTAACTAGTAAATAAAAAAAATCAACTAGTAAATAAAAAAAATCAAACAAACAAGGAAAACAAAAAAGTTCAAAAAAAAATATCAAATTATCAACGGAAACGGAAAGAGAGGGATTCGAACCCTCGGTACAAAAATTTGTACAACGGATTAGCAATCCGACGCTTTAGTCCACTCAGCCATCTCTCCCCAATTGAAAAATAGAATTACTTTGTTTATGTTATATCACATAAACAAGAAGAGCAAAAAATGGAGCTTGAAAAAAAAGACTTCTTTTTATCTTATTTTTTATCTTATCTATTTTTTTTTCTATTTGATTTCTATTCCTTATTATATATTCTTCTATTTTATAGTTTCCTTTTTTCTTTTTCTACAGCCAAAGAGCCCGGCCAGTACCTAGTCGGGCTCTTTTTATTCCCATGAATAAGAATGATTGATTTATTTGAATGTATTTTATTCGAAAAAAATACTTGTAATTTAAACACGATCAAACATAAATAAGAGATACAGATTGATTCCTATGATATAAAACCAAAATAAGATAATATCAAAATGTCCTTTTTTATTTTATGGCTCCTTCTATTTTTTTCTGGTAACGTAAGTTTTATATTAAATTATATATATGATATGTTAAAAAAATATGTTAATAAAAAAAAAAAACACCTTCAGCAAAAACAAAATCCAAAAATGTAATTCACCCCGTTTTTCAAATTTCATTAGAAGATCCTCTAATGAAACATGTCAATACTCGAATTATTAGAATATTATGCCCCTCTATTTCTTTATTTATTTTGTCTGATTGCTTTGTTCGACAAAAGATACAATAATTGTATTGTAGCGGGTATAGTTTAGTGGTAAAAGTGCGATTCGTTCCATGGACCCCTAAATAGTTAAGGGATCCCCCGTTTGATTCATATCCCGATCAAAAACTTTATTTCTTACTTAAAGGGAATCCTTTATACCTTCAATGAATGATTTGCGGTATAATATACATTATCGTAATTTGTATACAAGAAGAATCAATTCTAAATTGACAAATTGAGTTCTAAAATTATGAAACATAAGTTTTTGGAATTGGATCTATAATCCGAATTTTTTTGAGTATGACGAAAGGATCGATGGAAAGAGATATAGAAAGTTTATTTCTAATCGTAACTAAATCTTCCATTTTTTTGTTTTGTATAGTAGAGATTGAAGCAAAATAGCTATTAAACGATTATTTTAGTTTACTAGAGACATCGACATTTTTTTAGCTCGACGGAAATTTTATTCTTTTCCTAAAGATTCTATTAAATAGAAATAGAGAACGAAGTAACTAGAAAAAAACATAGATTATTAGAATACTGCTCTTCTAGAGGGATCATCTAAAAAGCAAGATGTTTTAAACTTATTCATACAAAACAAAAAGGCTGACATAGATGTTATGGGTCAATTTTTTTATTTTCCATCTCTTAATTTTTTCCGTAAAGGAGCCGAATGAAACAAAAGTTTCACGTTCGGTTTTGAATTAGAGACGTTAAATTTAAATCAAAATGATGAATCAACGTCGACTATAACCCCTAGCCTTCCAAGCTAACGATGCGGGTTCGATTCCCGCTACCCGCTTATAGTCTCTATTTATTCTATTTGAATCTATCTTTTTTATTATAGAATGAATCTAGAATTATTAATTA